TTCCATTTTCTATTTGTTCGAGTATGTAAATAAATCGCGAATACGATCCAAGTAATAAAAGCCCAAGTTTCTTTTGGGTCCCAACTCCAATAGGATCCCCATGCCTCGTTAGCCCATACTGCTCCAGAAAGAATTCCTATGGTTAAAAAGATAAATCCTAGACTAATAACTCGATAACTCCAATAATCCAATTGTTGAATCAATTGTGACCTGTAATAATTTTTTGGAGAAAAAAAAGAAGTATTTTGTAAAACATTTCTTTTTTCATTCATGTATTCCATTTCACCAAAGAAAAATGACTGATTTAAATTTACTACACGATTACTCGTAGCAAAAAACTTTCTCTTTTTTCGAACTGTAATGACTAGAAGTGATACTGATAATAATGATCCACATAAAAGGGCCGCATAGCCTAATATCATCATACTTACGTGCATTATTAGCCACTCGGATTGAAGGGCGGGTACTAATATTGTGGATTTGTGTACTTCAGTTACAAGACCTGAAGTAGCAAAGCACTGCGTAAAAATAGCACTCGGGCCAATTATTGTGCTTAGAAGATTTTGATTTTTTTTGAAATATGGAACTAGAGGAATAAGGGAAAAACTCCATGAAAGAAAGATTAACGATTCATATAAATCGCTTAGTGGAAAATGTCCCGAATAAATCCAACGAGTAATTAATAATCCTGTTATACAGAAAAAAGTCATTATCATGCCCTTTTCGGATGAATCATATAGTTTTACCATTTCATCGACTAAAAAGCTTATCAAATGAATTGTAATTCGAATTGAAACGATCGAAAAAGAAATATGAGTTAATAAATGCTCTAAGATTGAAAATATCATAAAAATAAAATAAAAAAAGAGTCCTTTAATTAGAAAATCGAAATTGGGAATTGAATTCATTATAGGATCTATTTACTTTTTTTAGGAGATGATATGCCGCCACTCGGACTCGAACCGAGATGCTCTAGCACTGCTTCCTAAGAGCAGCGTGTCTACCAATTTCACCATAGCGGCTTGACTTAAACTCATAATAGACTATGAAAAAGCAATCGTCTAGATTTAAGAATTCAATTGGGTGTAATATTTTTTCAGAAAGATTCAAATTGATGAATAAAAATTCGTTCAAATAGGTATTTGAAGGTTCATTATTTTAGTTTAGAGTCTTAGTTTTTTTGTGTATTTTATACTCTCCTTGACTTCCACTCTTGTAAAACAAGATCGCCCTACTATGAATTAAGGGATAGAACCCACCCCCCCCAAAAAAACATTTTTTTTAATGAACTCTTTTTCATTTATTGGAGTTCAAAAAGTAAAACCCAAAAATCCATTTGATCATTGACACATATTTTTCCAGAATCCCTTCACTAAGTACTTTTGCCTGGATTGATGGCGAGAGATATATGGGGATCCATATAGGAATTCAGAGAAAATCCAAAAATAAGAAAGTTGTACAAAAAGGTTTAGAATTTTAATCAATTAGTTTCAATGATTTTAGTAACGAAAGATTTTCGATCCGCCCTTCTATTCTATAGAGAAAAGCGGATCTATAAAAAAAAAAAGTTCTATTATTAGAACAAATGGGTTGATGGGGAAAAGACTACTCCCCAACTTGGAAATCAGAAAATAGACTAAAAACAAAATGGAGTATCTTGTGTTTTTTTGAATTCGGGAAGGTAAAGAGAACAGTTCTTCTTATCCATATTCTAAGAGTGGAACGAATTCCATTTCCTATTGATTAACTCAGCAGGGAATGGAAATCGGGAATTTTATTTTCGAAATCAAATGAGTCCATTTTTCAGTCAGGCCGATTCCGATTATTCCAACGTGTTATGTTTTATTTGTTTTTTGACTTCTTTGTCGCACAAAAAAACTTTTTGAATTCCCAGTAGAAAGAGATTTCCCTAAGGAAAACGCTTTTAACGCTGCCCTATACCCCTTCCCTTTCCAAAAATTTTTACGAATACGCTTTTTTGATGCAGAAGTACGTTTTTTTGGAACTGCCATTTAAATACTCATTGGTCTAGCTGGATGTGAAAGACATCTATTGTTCAAAAAAAAATTTTCTTTTCTAATTCATTATGTATTTCTTTTCTAGAGAATCTTTTTTTTTCTAAAAATTCTAAAGAATAGATAATAGATAATATGGGTGAAAGGGATGGAAAAATCGCCTAAAATAGCACTCGAAAAGAATATTCTTCTTTTCGAACTTGTCAAACTTGGGAAAAATGGGCCTAATTTGACTCGAATTTTCGAATTCGAAGGAGACTCATAATTAATCTCTTCTTTCATATGATTTGACCAATTGTAACTTCTTGATTTGAATATTTGAAGTATTTAGCCGAAAGTCAGAAAGAACAAAAATTAAAAAATTAGATTTTAGTTAGTTTAAGTTAATGCATATCTTCATTTTTTTATTGAAAAGAGGTAAGGTTCGACGAATCGGAAACAATTAATATTAATTAAGAATTCAACAAGGTTTTTTATGGAACAGA